AACAATAATTGAATAATTCCTTCATAGAGATAGAGGACATAATTCACATGGATATAGTAAATCTCGCTTGGGCTGCTTTAATGGTAGTCTTTACGTTTTCCCTTTCACTAGTAGTATGGGGAAGGAGTGGACTCTAGAAGTACTACTAATTGAGTTTAGGAACTAAACAGTATCACTTGTTTTTATAGATCGTTCGCCAAAGTTTTTTTTTCACTATTTCAATTTAAAATTTTATTTTTAAATTGAAATAGAAATGAAAAATATCTTCATTTCGAAATTCTCTTGGATTTTAGTTGAGTAATGTATTCTATGAATAATAAATATATATGAAGAATACTCTTTCAATCAAAGAAATATTTCAATTATTTCCGTGTTCGTATTTTGAAAGTAAAAAAAGTAAAAGGAATACAAATGGTAGGAAATTTATTCCAACTGAATTCTTCATAAATTTTCTATTTCGATGAACTGACTCTTACCAAAGTTAGATATGGACCATGAGGAAGAACGGAACTTTTTTTTTTATTTTGTTTACCTCTTTACTGTTCAAAGATCAAAGAGAAAACTATTCGGTTATTCCATTACGTGGATACACATTGGGAAACAACATAGTAGTTGTCCAACGAGATACTGCACATCCTAAAATATTGTCTTGGGCGAGTCACATATTGCGCCGCTTGTTTTAGTTTGACTATTTTAGAAATTTTATTTATGTTTTGCTTGTTTTATTGAACCCATTTCATATCATGGTTCAAACGTTAAAAGTCGACGGGTTTTACTAATCCTTTTCGAAATCCGAAGAAGTCATTGATTCTTTCGATCGGGATTCATATTGAAAATAATCAGAAATCTAGGAATTCGAATCGTAAAAGTCGCTTTCGATTATTTCAAATTAATTTAATTGAAATCAACACAAATTAAATACAAATAGATAAAGTAAAGAAATAGAATTGGGATACTATATAATATACATTATCACTATATATATTATATATACGTAATTAATTATATATACGTAATTAAATCGATTTCTATATATAGAAAAGGAATATGATGATACTATTGTAGATTGATCTATGATACTATTGTAGATTGATCTATATTAATCTATATTAAATTAACCCGCATTACAATACAACTTTATACACTACAATAACAATACTAGATAGTATGGTAGAAAGAAATATCTGAATCTTTCTACCATACTATCGTATCTCATAGAATACGACTGATTCTAGTCTGCCCATTTCATTTAAGACGCGAAATTTTTATCCTTTTCTAATTTTTATCCTTTTCTTCTCTGCAATTATTGATAAGAAATAAAAAATCAAGTTTAATTCAAATTAATCACCTTGGCTGACTGTTTTTACGTATATTATAAGTAAAAAAGCAGTAGGAACTAGAATAAACAGTGCAGTAGCAATAAATGCGAGAATATTTACTTCCATAATCTCTTAATTTTTCTTTAATTCGCAATAACTCGGGAGTTAATCCCATAGAGATAATAAATCTTTCGCCTGTAAATTCAATGGGATGCATTACATCTCGATGATATCGAATCGGATCAATATCATGAATAACAATATCGGAGCTATCAAATCGATTCATCGTCAAGAATTGAATAGTATAACATAGGACGATCTTTTATCCATACTGAACTCAAAATTGGATTCCCGATACAATCAATAATTCCTTTATTTATTTATCATTCTTTTCCATTCTTTCTTTTCTATAACCTACCGCCCTCTTTGTACAATCATCTGATGAAGTATCATCTAACCGCCTTTCCACTTACCATTGGTTCTAAACAAACCCCAACAAACAATAGAAGCTCAATGAAAAAAAAGGAAGGAGCTAAGTTATAAACTCCTTTTTTTAATGATCCAATCTTCTTGGAAAACAAAAGAAGTATGATAAAGACGAGTACAAATTCCGGTATAAAAAAATCGAATATTCCATCAAATTAACTATTTTTTTATATATTTATATATAAATTTAAAAAGTTTGTTCTTTCAAGGAAAAACCTTTATAAAAAAAAAAAAAAAAAAAAAAAAATTCATTACCTCGCTAATAAAAAAGTGATCCTTGTTTGATCTTTATTTTTTGAATATCCTCTTTCATTGGATTAGGAATGGGACGCATATATCAAAAGCTCAATGCGAAATTTGAATGAGATAGATTATTTCAAATTAGTAAAATTTGAAATTGAGGTTACACAAAATAGGGCCCGAAAAGGATATACTTTTATTTTAATCTTAAAAAAAAAAGTATTCTATACTATTCTATACACAGTAACTATGTTCAATTTATTTTACATTGTACAAATTCCATTTATGTATGTACTCCCGGGAAACATACTCTACTCTATTTCATATTTCACAGATCGGGAGTAATTGAAAAAGCCAGACCCAGTACAGTACGGTATCCCGTGGAATCCTGAATCTGATGCTAATAATATAATAATTGTACTAATCCACATATGCCTCTCTCCCATCAATCGAATCGGTACTAGTCGAAGAAATGGAAATTCCCCCATTTGGTTGATGATAAATGTGAAACGAAAAAGAAAAAAAGAAGAGGGATCGCTGTTGGGAATGAAATTATGTTATTTGGACTTCTTTTCACAAAAAATAGAGAGATGAATTGATATAGTTTTTTATTGGATTTGGATTCGTCGGGACTGACGGGGCTCGAACCCGCAGCTTCCGCCTTGACAGGGCGGTGCTCTGACCAATTGAACTACAATCCCAAGTAAATACCATAATAAAATAAAGTATACATATTTTTATGATTTCATTCTAACCCTTTCAATTTCGATTAGAATTGGCGTGTTGTAACAGAGCTGCGAGTGTGATATATCGATACCCATATGTATATGTACTTTAGTGAGAGCAGCCGGTATTACTAGTAATCCTTTCGTTATTGCCAAATCAATTGGATAATCACTCGTTCAATCAAAAAACTTTTTTTTTATTTACTCTTTTCCTTAAACTTTACTTTATAGTTACGGATCCTGATATGAATCTAGATCATTAGCAAGATCAGAATTTCTTGTAAAAAGAGAGTAAATAAATAGTGGTATAGATATATCATAAAATGGATTTCTTCCGTATTGGGATTGGGGGATCGGGCATTTCTGGAGAGCAACAAATGGGTTATATTATATCATTTCATGGCGGATCGGCAAATTATTGGGCCGAGCTGGATTTGAACCAGCGTAGACATATTGCCAACGAATTTACAGTCCGTCCCCATTAACCGCTCGGGCATCGACCCAGGAAGAATCAATTCCAGGCTTATTGATAATCCACGATCAACTTCCTTTCGTAGTACCCTACCCCCAGGGGAAGTCGAATCCCCGCTGCCTCCTTGAAAGAGAGATGTCCTGAACCGCTAGACGATGGGGGCAGACTTGCACGACCGCCATCATACTATGTTCATAGTATGAATAGTTTTTTAAAATTGTCAATATAATGGAATGGTATGACTCGATACGAAGGATCTTTCCGTCTTTCACGATTCTTTCTATACAATTTTTTTCGATAAAAGTTTGGTTCAAAGGCCACGCCGAATCTCTTTATCCGAATCTCTTTATCAATGATTCAATGAAATATCTTGGATCTATGTTAAATTAGTGGATACATGTATCACTCAAATGAATTTAGTTATGATGTCAATTAGGATAGTCTTGAAACAATTCATTGTATTGATATTTATCAAATCCAATATCAATAAACCGTTTTATTTTACCTATATTATATACTCTATATTAAATTATATTAAATTATTTAATTTACTTTTACTGGATAAAGTTTACTGGATAAAGAAAATTTTTCATTCCTGAATGAACCCTTATACTTATTATAAGATATATCTATGTACATCTATTATAATAAGTATATATACTAATATAATAAGTATATATACTAAACTCATAGTGTCTTTATTCAGGAATTGGATCAAACAAGCCCTTTTAACTCAGTGGTAGAGTAACGCCATGGTAAGGCGTAAGTCATCGGTTCAAATCCGATAAGGGGCTTTGATTTTTTCATAAATCATAAAACTCCGGCAGTAGTATTCATATTTGAAGTGCGAATAAAGATATTAAAGATATTGTTGATCTTTGTAATAAAGTAATAAAAAAAAAGTAACAAACCGTATAATTTAATATTTTAATATATAATCAAAATTATAACATTATAATTAATTATAGTATGGTTATAAATTTGCTATTTTAATAAATTAAATATATTATTAAATAAATAATATAATTATTATATTATAATATAATTATTATATTATAAATATTATATTAAATATTATAATGAATGTAAGGATAAGTCGTCTCGTTAAATCTTCAAATATTACTATTCCTTTCCTATTTTCCATTATTCCAATTAAATCGATTAGAAATCAACAAAATAAAAAGTAAGTGGACCTAACCCATTGCATCATAATTATATCCACTATTCTGATATTAAAATTCGATAGAGATGAAATTGGATCTTTTTTTTCTTTGGACTACGCGGGAATCTGTCGATATATCCGATTTAATCTTCTTGTTCCTAGACGTTCTATAGGAATAAATTAGGAATGAATAAATTACTATTCCCTTCCTTTACCGAGAAACATTTATTCCATGTCACAACATATGAGCCATTTTAAATATCTTTCTTTGATTCCAATTCCAGAACACAAGATCCGTTTTATTAGTTATATCTTATATATCTATTTATATATCTAGCAAATCGCTATTTCATGTACTAAATATTTCCATCCATATTGATACATGCAATATTTTTGTTCCGACAACGTAATGGGGAATGTATGCGAGAAGGGTACTTTCATTTCGAGTCTCATATTATTTAATATTTAATTAACTAATATGTATTTAATTCAATACAATATATTAATTTAATAATAGGAAATTTATTAAAAGAAAATAAAAGAGTAAAGTAGAAAGTAATAAAATAGTAGAAAGTAATAAAATATACGATACTTAT